TGATTTGGAATAAACGTTTCTCTGTGGAGAAACGGAATAGCAATTTATTCCTATGGAACATCTAGTAACAAGAAGATTTAATCGGAAATATCGACAAATTCTTGCGGAGTACAAAGAAATGAAATAAAAAAAGACCTACTGTTCCAATTTCATCTCCATTGAATTTTAATATCAGAATAGTGGATATAGTAATGATTCGATGGGTCAGGTCCACTTACTTTTTCTTTTGTTGATTTCTAATCTTTAGAATGGATTTGATTGGAATAATGGAAAATAGGAATATTTGGCAATTCAATAGACGACTTATCATTATTCTCATTATTCATTATAATTATTCATTATTATAAACAAACGTTCAACTTTAAAACTATAATTACTATACTATAACTCATTATAATAAATAATAATAAATAAATAATAATACCTTATTATAATTAAATTATAAAGTTGGTTACTTTTTTTTATTACAAATATCAACAACATCTCTATTCTCCGCTCAAATATGAATACTAAGACTGGAGTTTTATGAAAAAATCTAAAGCCCCTTATCGGATTTGAACCGATGACTTACGCCTTACCATGGCGTTACTCTACCGTTGAGTTAAAAGGGCCTGTTTGATTCAATTCCTGAATGAGTCACTATGCGGATAAGATATATCTATATACATATATTATATACATAAGTACATGCAATAGACTCGTAGTGGCTAGTGGTCCATTCAGGAACAGGAACGCGAAATTTGATTTACCTGGCGAGTCTAGGGTAAGAATGGTTTATTGATATTGGATTTGATAAATATCAATGCAATGAATTCTTTCAAGACCGACCCTAATTACTTTTCTTTTATTGAATTGACCCCTATCAGAACGAAATTTACTTGATTGATACATGTACCCACCAACTCGACATAGATCCAAGACATTTCATCGAATCATGTGCTGAATAGATTCTACTTGTCCCCTGACCCAAATTCTTAGAGAAAAAACAATTTTTTCGATAATCCCCTCTTTACAGATTTATCGTTTGTTAATTTCCTGGCTTAGTGTGAGATAGAGATAGGCATATCTCATTTTAACAATGAGTGAATCAATGAATGAAAGTGGAAGAAATGGGGTTTAACCCTTTTTCTGGCGGACAAATCATTCCCTTAAAGGATCCTACCCTTCGTATTATTTTCTATTTATATATAGAAATAGAAATTTATCATTATTTATAATTTGATTTATATATTTATTATTATATTTCATATTTTATATTTATTATATTTCCTATTTTATATTAAATTTAATTAATATAAAATATAGTAATATCAATTTATAGAATAATATATTTATATACAGAATGGCGATTAGAATGAATGACTCATGAATATATATAAATTATAAATGACGAATCAAAAATTCTATGGAATCATGCAAGACGAAAAGATCCGTCGGATCTAGTCATACCATTACATTATATTGACAATTTCAAAAAACTGTTCATACTATGAGCATAGTATGATGGCGGTCGGGCAAGCATGCCCCCATCGTCTAGTGGTTCAGGACATCTCTCTTTCAAGGAGGCAGCGGGGATTCGACTTCCCCTGGGGGTAGGGTACTACGAAAGGAAGTTGACCGTGGATTATCACTAAGCCTAGAATTGATTCTTCCTGGGTCGATGCCCGAGCGGTTAATGGGGACGGGCTGTAAATCCGTTGACAATATGTCTACGCTGGTTCAAATCCAGCTCGGCCCAATAATTCGCCGATCCACCATGAAATGATATAACCCATTTGTTTTCCAGAAATGCCCGATACGGAGGAATAAAAAAATAAAACTTTCTGATATATCCCTACTTCTATTTATTTGCTCTATTTCTTTTTATTTGTTTTGTTCCCACAAATCCCGATCTTGCTAATAATCTAGATTCATATCAGGATCTGTAAGTATAAAGTCTAAGGAAAAGAGTAAGAGTAAAGAAAAAAAAAAGAGTTTTTTTTTTTCATTGAAAGATTGATTATCAATCGATTGGGCAATAACGAAAGGATTACTAGTAATCCATGTCGCTCTCACTAAAATGCGTATCCATATGAATATCAATATATAACTCGCGTCTATGTTACAACACGGCGAGAAATGATTTGAATGAAATCATAAGAATATGTATGCTATACACCTTATTTCCCTGGGATTGTAGTTCAATTGGTCAGAGCACCGCCCTGTCAAGGCGGAAGCTGCGGGTTCGAGCCCCGTCAGTCCCGACGCGACGGATCCAATAAATACTCAATTCATCTCTCCATTTTCTGTGAAAATGGGGACAAGGGGCAGAATTTCATTCCCAACGGAGATCCTTATTTCTTTTTTTTTTTTTTTCGTTTCGCATTTCTCATCAAACAAATCCGGGAATTTCCATTCCTTCAACTAGTACCGATTGATGGGAGAGAAGCATATGTGGATTAGTAATTATTCGTAGCATCATATTCAGAATTCCAAGAGATACCGCACTGGGTCGGACTTTTTCGATTGCTCCCGATCCGTGTAATGGTATAGAATACCCTATGTTTCCTGGGAACACATACACAAATGGAATTCCTTTCTTGTACGCTACAAAATGAATTTAACATAGTTACCCTGATAGAATACTTTATCAGTATCTCTTTTGCTGGTTCCGATTGTGTGTAACCTAATTTGAATTTGAAACAATTTATCTCATTCAAATTGCACACTGAACTTTTGATATATGCGTCCCAGTCCTAATCCAAGCCAAGGAAAGAAGATATTAATAAAGGAAAGAAGATATTAATAAAGGAAAGAAGATATTAATAAAAGAAAGATCAAACAAAGATCCTGCCCCTCTTAGCAAAGGAATGAATAATATTTTTTCTTTCCTAAGGTAAGGGTCCCATCGAAGAAAGAACAAACTCTAAAATAGTGAATTTAATTTGATGGAATATTAGATTTTTTATACCCGGACTCGTCTTTATCACACTTCTTTGTCTTCCAAGAAAATTAGATCATTAAAAAAACGGAGTTTAGAACTTAACTCCGTCCTTTTTTCCATTTCACTTCTATTGTTTGTTTTGTTTGGGTTTGTAACCAATGGAAGTGGAAAAGCGGTCTGATGATACTTCATCAGATGATTGTACAAGGAAGGCGGTAGGTTATAGAAAAGAAAGAATGGAAAAGAATGATAAATAAAGGAATTCTTGATTGGATCGGGAATCCAATTTTGTATTCGGTATGGATAAAAGATCTTCCTATGTTATACTATTCAATTCTCGACGATGAATCGATTTGATAGCTCAAATATTGTTATTCATGATATTGATCCGATTCAATATCATCGAGATGTAATTCATCCCATTGAATTTACAGGCGAAAGATTTATCATCTCTATGGGATTAAATCCCGAGTTATTGCGAAGTAAAAAAAAACGGATTATGGAAGTAAATATTCTCGCATTTATTGCTACTGCACTGTTCATTCTAGTTCCTACTGCTTTTTTACTTATCATATACGTAAAAACAATCAGTCAAAGTCAAAATGATTAATTTGAATGAAACTTTAATCTTTTGTTCTTATCAATGATTGAAGAAATAAAATCAAAAGGATTCTAATTTCGCGTCTTAAATGAAATGAACGGACTAGAATCAGCAGTATTCTATGAGATCCGATAGTATGGTAGAAAGATTCATATATTTCTTTCTACCATACTATTTATTAGTGTTATTGTAGTGTATAAAGTTGTACTGTATAAAGATAGAGGCTTAATATAGATCAATCTAAAAATCGAAAATATGTATCTTCAGATTCATATATGTAGATATCAATTACATATATGTGATTGAGCCGTTGACAGATGATTCAAGGAATTCTACGGGCGCTTCTTCAGATTTCGAAAAGGAGTAGTAAACCCCACCTATTTTTAACGCTTGAACCATGATATGAAACGAATCGATAAAGCATAAATCAAATTGCTAAAATAATAAAACAAGTGGTAAGTGCGCAATATGTGACTTGCCCAAGGCAAGATCTTATTATGCGTAGTCTCTCGTTGGACAATCACTATGTCTATGTTGTTTCCCATAGAAAGTGCGTATCCACTTAATAACAGAACTACTTTCTCTTTGAACAGTAAAAGTAAAGTAAAGAGAGAAACAAATAAAACAAATAAAAAGGCGTCCGTTGTTTCTCATTGTCCATATATAATTCTGGTAAGAACCGGTTCATCGAAATAGAAAGTTTAGGAAGAATTCGGTTGGAAGAAATTTCCTATCATCCGTATCCCTTTTACTTTCGAAATACGAACATGGGAATCATTGAAATATCTCTTTGATTGAAAGAGTATTATTCATATAATACATTACTCCACCAGAATCCAATGGAAATTTCGAAATAAAGATATTTTTATTTCAATTTTATATTAATTAAATTAATATAAAATTGAAAATTAAATAGTTAAAAAATAGTTAAAAACGCTTTACAGAATGATCTATAAAACAATTAATACAGTTTGATTCCTCAACTCAATTAGTAGTACCCTTAGAGTCCACTTCTTCCCCATACTACGAGTGAAAGCGAAAATGTAAAGACTACCATTAAAGCAGCCCAAGCGAGACTTACTATATCCATGTGAATTATGTCCCCTATCTCTATGAATATGAAGGAATTATTCCATTATTGCTCACTAATAATAGTGGAATCAATGGCGCAGAGTCAAAAAAAGGGGGTATTCTGACCCAACACTATTGATGAACCAATCCAATAAATCCACTTATAACAAGTTCTTATATGATCTCTAGTAGAATCGGGAAACATTAAATACAAGCGAAATAAAAAGGGGCAGTGACACCCTTGGAAAGTATCAAGGGAGTGTTACTAATGGAACATGTAGGATAATAAAACCTATTGTTTCTTTTGTTGCCCTTCATAAGTAAAAGAAAGGCATAAAAATATGGAATCAAGATAGATCACTATCTATCACATACCCCTATTTCCTATTTGATCTAATCCTTACC